TAATGTCTCTTTGGGCAAGAGCTAAAGTAGCTCCTAAAAGTACTGTTATTATACCTACTAAACAAATGAGATTCATTATGTAAGGTATAACTATGAAAAGAGGAAGAAGCCGAGCTACAAGAAAAATTCCTGCTGCTACCATAGTAGCAGCGTGTATAAGAGCCGAAATAGGAGTGGGACCTTCCATGGCGTCAGGTAACCATACGTGAAGGGGAAATTGTGCGGATTTAGCAACTGCACCGACAAATAATAAAAAGGCACATAAAGTAGCAAATAAAGAATTGACCCCATTATTATGGATCAAGGTATTCACTATTTGGAACAAATCGCGAAATTCGAAACTACCAGTTATCCAATAAAATCCTAAGGTTCCTAATAATAAACCAAAATCTCCTATACGATTAATTACAAAAGCTTTTTGACAAGCACTTGCTGCAATGGGTCGTGTGAACCAAAAGCCTATCAATAAATAGGAACACATTCCCACTAGTTCCCAAAAAATATAAATTTGTATCAAATTGGAACTAGTAACTAATCCCAACATTGAAGCATTGGAAAAACTCATATGAGCAAAAAATCTCAAATATCCTTGGTCGTGAGACATATAATTGTCACTATAAATAAAAACCATGATTCCAACAGTAGTAATTAGTATTGACATAATAGAAGTAAGTGGATCGATCAAGTGTCCGAACTCTAATAAAAAATCATTATTGATGGTCCAAGACCATAGATATTGATAGGTCAAACTCCCATTTATTTGCTGAATAGACAGATTGGCCGAAAACCACATAGCTATACTTAGTAGTAAAACACTTAGGAAAGCCCACATACGACGAAGATCTTTTGTTGCTGTCGGAATAAGTAGAAGTCCAAATCCTATTGACATAGTAACTGGGAGCGGAAAAAGGGGTATTATCCATGCATATTTATATGTATATTCCATAAGAAAACAAATTGTTCTTTTTTCTTAGAATTGTTTCCGATTCACCAATTAGGATCTCTCTCGAAAAGAACAAAACAATAAGAAAAAAAAATATGAAAAAGATCAAATACAAAAATACAAATATTTGAATTATGACTTTTTGTTTTCTCAAATATTTGAAATAAAAGTTGCAATTGGTTGGTCAAATATCAAAGAATATGATCAAATAATTAGTCAAGTTTCTTACTTAGTTATTAATTAACTTCTAACTTCAAACTCTAGAAAAGAAAGATATTTTTGAAAGAATATGACATCATATGAGATTTTGAATAATTGGATTTTCCCTTTACATTATATTCTAATTATGTAAAATGTAAAATTATGTAATTTCTATTCTATATTATTCTATATTATATATTTCTATATATTTCTATATACTTTGTATACTTTTTAAATATATTTTTATTCATATTATATTTTCTTCATGATATATTATTATAGTATATATTTATATACTATTTACTTTATTACTTTACTATACTTTACTATTTTATTTTACTATTTAGATAAATTATTAGATAAATTATCTAAATATTTTCTATTACTATTCTTAATATGAAATATTCATATTTGTAATATTGTATATATGACTCTTATATTATATCTTAGATTCTATATGAATATATATTCAATAATATTTGAATTACATTACTTTTTTTTGTATATTCTTTTTGTATATATTCCTTTCAAAAAAAAAATAAATATACAATACGTATGTAATTATTACATTATGCAAATATCAGAATGAAGATAGAAAATAAAAATCTATTTGTCTATTAAAATAGAATCTTTTTCTTTTATTATTTATTTTCTTTTTCTTTTATTCTTCTATTTGTATGTTATGATATTCTTGAGGTAAATTTATGGAATTAAGTATAGGTAATGACTAATAAAGAGTAATTTATTCTAAACAATATATGTCTTTCACATACAACGATAAAAATGAGTCACCTACCTTTTGAATGGCAGTTCCAAAAAAACGTACTTCTATGTCAAAAAAGCATATTCGTAGAAATCTTTGGAAAAAAAAAGGATCTTTAGAGGCAGTAAAAGCTTTTTCTTTAGCTAAATCTGTTTCCACCGGACAGTCAAAAAGTTTTTTTGTACGACAAAAAAAAGTCTTGGAAAAATCTTAATTGACAAGTTTCAAAGAACTTCCAAATTTCCAATTTTTAAATTGGAAGACAAATGATTCAATTTTACTAATGTATTGTGTATTTTATTTGTATTTCACTTCTCCATATTAGTTAGAGCTAAGTAATATGAAAAATAAGAATCTTTCTGTCTACTGGATTCAAAGTACTCAGTATTGTGTATTTTCTTTTTTTTTTATCATTTTTTTATATTTTTTATAGTCTTTCTATATTTCTATTATATTTATTTTATTCTATTTATTGAGATTTATATTGATTGATATTGAATTCGTGAGATGTTTTTTTCTTTCCTATGAATTGTGCTTTTCGAAATAGAAAAGCACAATTACGATAGACAATAAAGAATCTGAATATTTCATTATACTTTAGACTAAGGTGTTGGGTCTCGAAATCGTTAGAAAAAAAATTATGAATTTGATACCCCGACCGAGAACGAAACTATTGAGTTCTGACTGTTATTGAACATTTCCATATGAATGGAAATGCATCTTTCTTCATTGTTTCCTAAACTCTATTGAATATCGACAATTCAACATGAATTTCCTATTATTATTTAGGGTAAGCCGCCATGGTGAAATTGGTAGACACGCTGCTCTTAGGAAGCAGTGCTAGAGCATCTCGGTTCGAGTCCGAGTGGCGGCATAAATATTATATAAATATTAATAATATAGACACAATAGATCTAATAGAATCTAAAATATTTAAAATATTTTATTTTAGATTCTATTTAATCCCCTCCCCCATTTCAATTATTTAAAAGGGACTCTTCTTTATGATATTTGTGACCTTAGAACATATATTAACTCATATTTCTTTTTCGATCATATCAATTGTGATTATGATTCGTTTGATGAACTTATTAGTCTACGAAATAGAAGGATTACGTAATTCGTCAGAAAAAGGGATGATAGCTACTTTTTTCTCTATAACAGGGTTTTTAGTTATTCGTTGGATTTCTTCGGGACATTTTCCCTTAAGTAATTTATACGAATCATTAATCTTCCTTTCATGGAGTTTATCCATTATTCATATGATTCCGTATCTTGGGAATCCTAAAAATGATTTAAGCGCAATAACTGCACCAAGTGCCATTTTTACCCAAGGTTTCGCCACGTCAGGTCTTTCAACTGAAATGCATCAACCCGCAATATTAGTACCTGCTCTACAATCTCAGTGGTTAATGATGCATGTCAGTATGATGCTATTGAGCTATGCAGCTCTTTTATGTGGATCATTATTATCAGTTGCTCTTATAGTGATTACATTTCAAAAAAGAATCGATTCTTTTTTGAAAAACAAGAATTTTTTCAGTTTAAGGAAGTCGTTTTTCTTTGGTGATATGGAATATTTGAACGAAAAAGGAAGTGTATTAAAAAAGACTTCTTTCCTCTCAGTTCCAAATTTTTACAAATATCAATTAATTCAGCGTTTGGATTATTGGAGTTATCGTGTCATTAGTTTAGGGTTTACCTTTTTAACCATAGGTATTCTTTCTGGAGCAGTATGGGCTAATGAAGCATGGGGTTCTTATTGGAATTGGGACCCTAAGGAAACTTGGGCATTTATTACTTGGACCATATTTGCAATTTATTTACATACTAGAACAAATCCAAAATTGCAAGACCAAGGCACGAATTCGGCATTTGTAGCTTCTATAGGATTTATCCTAATTTGGATATGCTATTTTGGGATCAATCTATTAGGAATCGGGTTCCATAGTTATGGTTCATTCCAATGAATATCTAATTGAATAAAATAAACTACACGAAGAATACATAAAAAAATCGTCTGATACACAATGAACATTTGTGCGAGTTTTTGAGAACCGTTTAAATAGAGGAATTATTCAAATGGTTCTCAAAAACTTTAGATGTATCTCATTACAATTCTAATTAACCCTTCCTTTTTTTTCATTGTACAACGAAAAATCGTTAAAATATGAAAGTCAAAGAATTCTAAGACTTTCTTTCCAATTAATGAAAATTATTTCATTTTCATTTATTATTTAATCTAAAAAAAAGAATTAGTATCTATAAAAATAATTAGATAATAGAACTTGTACCTTGTCAACCGATAACGGGAGAACGAAATCAGGATAAATACCAATTCCTATTACAGGTAGAAAGATACAGATCGAAACAAATAGTTCTCGTGGTCCAGAATCAAAAAAATTCGAGTTTGGAATATTGAATAGCTTGTATCCATAGAAAATCTGACGTAACATAGATAATAAAAAAATAGGAGTTAATATCATTCCAATTGCCATTACAAAAGTAATTAACATTTTTGGCATGAAAAGATATTTTGGGCTGGTAATTATTCCAAAAAAGACTAAGAATTCTGCAACAAAACCACTCATTCCTGGCAATGCAAGAGAAGCCATCGAGAAACTACTAAACATGGTAAATATTTTTGGCATTGGGATAGATATCCCCCCCATCTCTTCGAGATAAACAAAACGTATTCTATCACAACTTGTTCCTGCTAAGAAAAAAAGTGCAGCACCAATCAATCCATGAGAGAGTATTTGTAAAATGGCTCCATTAAGTCCCATGCCAGTTATAGAACCAATTCCTATAATTATGAAACCCATGTGAGATACGGAAGAATAGGCAATACGTTTTTTTAAATTGCGTTGACCGAGAGAGGTTGAAGCTGCATAAATGATTTGTATTATTCCTACTATCACCAACCAGGGAGATAATATAGAATGAGCGTGAGCTAATAATTCCATATTGATCCGAATCAATCCATATGCTCCCATCTTTAATAATATTCCAGCTAAAAGCATACATGTACTGTAATGTGCTTCCCCGTGGGTATCTGGTAACCATGTATGTAGGGGTATCATCGGCGATTTGACAGCATAAGCAATAAGAAAACCAAAATAGAGTATTATTTCCAATGCTGCAGGATATGATTGATTAGCTAATTTTTCTAAATCTAATGTTGGTTCATTGGAACCATATAAACCCATACCTAGAACTCCTATTAAGAGAAAAATGGAACCTCCGGCAGTGCACAAAATAAACTTTGTAGCCGAGTACAGGCGTTTTTTTCCTCCCCACATGGATAAAAGTAAGTAAACAGGAATTAATTCTAATTCCCACATGATGAAAAAAAGTAAAAGGTCTCGAGAAGAAAATGATCCTATTTGGCCACTATACATTGCTAACATCAAGAAATAGAAAAATCGCGGATTTCGAGTAACTGGCCAAGCTGCTAAAGTAGCTAAAGTAGTGATAAATCCTGTCAGTAAAATGGGTCCTATGGAAAGTCCATCGGTTCCCAGTCTCCAGTGAAAATCAAAAAGATTGATCCATTGAAAATCCTCCTTCAATTGGGTTAATGGATCGTCCAATTGGAAATGATAACAAAATACATAGGTCATTAGAAGGAGCTCTAGGATACATATACATAGAGTATACCACCTATACACCTTATTTCCCCTATGAGGGAAAAAGACAATTGAAGAACCTGCGAATATGGGCAAAACAAGAAGTATTGTTAACCAAGGAAAATAACTCGTGATAAAGACAAGATAAAATTAGACCAGAAAAGCCCGTGCTCGGGAGAAGGATAATATATTTTCTTTTCTCGAGTACGGGCTTTTGTCGGTAAAGAGGAATCAAACGATTCAAGTGGAGTTTTTTGTCACATATCAATAAGAAAGACCCATGCTGCGAGTTGTTTCATGCCATAAATAAACACGGACACTCAAAAAATCCGTTGGACAAGCGGATTCACATCTCTTACAACCTACACAATCCTCGGTTCTTGGCGCAGAAGCAATTTGCTTAGCTTTACATCCGTCCCAAGGTATCATTTCCAATACATCCGTGGGGCAAGCTCGAACACATTGGGTACATCCTATACATGTATCATAAATCTTTACTGAATGTGACATTGGGTCTATAAATTCCAGTTTTGAACACAAAAGATTTTCGATCTGGTAAAATAAAATCATAAAATGAAATAAATCATATATTTTCTATTGTAGACACCAGACGAATCGATGATTTATCAAAATTTTAAGAATCAATAGATTTTCTAATCTGTTTATGAGAAAGGGCCAAGATACTTTGATTTCCATTTCAATAACCATGAAATATGAGTTTACGAATTCAATTCATGGTTATTTTACTATATTTTTATATTTCTATTAATATATAAGATCTTAATTTTTATTTAATTTAGAGAATTTCTATATTTTTGTCTTAATTTAATTCAATTTTCTAGAATTGAAAATATCAATTGATAATTTAGTAGAATTCTAGGAATTCTAAGTAATCCTATTCATATAGAAAATATGAATTAGAATTCTATAAATCAAATAGAAAGAATCTAAAATAGTCTAATTCTAACTAATTCTAATTTAGAATTCATTTTAATATAATGTACTATACTAATATATATATTCATATACATATAAATATAGAAAGATTCTAGTATATAGATATATAGAAATAGAATTAAGGATATGATGATATATTATATATCAGATGAATACGTTTGTTATTAGGTTAGTGATAGAATAGGTTATTAACTCTATATCATAAATATATATGAAAAAAGAGAAGAAAGAAAATAAATAAGAAAATAATAGAATATTCTATTATATTGAATTCTAATTCTATTAGATTCTATTTAGAATATTCTAAAAGTCTTATGTTTTGATTTCTATGTGAAAATAGAAGAATTATGACTAATTATTCAGCAAATTCGATTGATTGATACGAGTTGATTTTCTGTTACGATGGATCGACGAAACAATAGCTAGCCCAATAGCTGCTTCAGCAGCCGCAATGGCTATAACAAAGATTGAGAAAATTTCTCCTTTTAATTGCCGACTATCAAATATATCGGAAAATGTGACGAGATTTATATTCACCGAATTCAGTATAAGCTCAAGACACATAAGTGCTCTAACCATGCTTCGGCTTGTGATCAGTCCGTAGATACCGATAGAAAATAAATAAACACTTATAAAAAGTACATGTTCTAACATCATTGATAAAATCCTCATCTATCTCGATTCATTTCAATATGAACAAAAATTAAACCGATTCAGTTGACTAGTAGAATAGAAGAATTACAGAACAAAATAAGATATTCACAGTAGATTGAAATAAAATAGATTCAATCCATTTTCATTCTTTAATTATAAAAAAGGAAGTTCTTATTTCTTATTATATTATATTATTGACGAGCCATAGTAATTGCACCTATCAAAGAAACTAAAAGAATTATAGAAATGAGTTCAAAAGGAAGATAAAAATCTGTGGATAAATGAATCCCAATTTGTTGAACGTTACTCATTAAGTCCTGTTCTATAATCTGATTTGATCTTGTAGTCCGAAAAATTCCGGACCATGACGTATCTGGGATAGTAGTCATTAATGAAAAAAAAATACTTGTACAAACCAGTGAAGTGATCCTATCTCCAATGGTCCACAAATAGGAATCATTGGAATATTCTGAACCGTTCATGAACATCACAGCAAATATGATTAATACATTTATGGCTCCCACATAAATAAGGAACTGTGCGGCAGCTACAAAATAGGAATTCAATGAAATATATAATAAGGATATACAAACAAGAACCAATCCCAATGAAAAGGCAGAATCAATGGGATTGGTAAGTAATACTACTCCCAGACCTCCTAATATAAGAACTGATCCCAGAAATACTACAATAATATCATGTATTGGTCCAGGTAAATCCATTATGAAATAAAAGATAAATAAATAAGTCGAAATATTTCATGACCTTACTAAGGGTCCAGGAAAGGAACTCTTTTTTTATATGATACCTTCCTAATTGAATGAAAAAAAAAGGAATATCATTAGATAGATAAAATAAAGTTATTTGGCTAATCCTACTTTATTCCAAACCAAATCTTAGTAATTGGTAATCGTTCTTGAACGGGTTTTTATTTTTTCATTTTATTTGTTGAATCCATAACTGTTTGAATTGTGTAATCTCCAATTATTGAAATGGGTAACCGACCTAAAGAAATTTGATTATAATTCAATTCGTGACGATCATAAGTGGAAAGCTCATATTCTTCAGTCATCGATAAACAGTTTGTTGGACAATACTCGACACAGTTACCGCAAAATATACAGACACCAAAATCAATACTATAATGAAGCAATTGTTTTTTCTTAATATCTTTTTCAAATTTCCAATCAACAATGGGAAGGTCTATTGGACATACGCGAACGCATACTTCACAAGCAATACATTTATCAAATTCAAAGTGGATTCGACCACGAAAACGCTCTGATGTGATTGATTTTTCATAAGGATATTGAATAGTTACAGGTAAACGATTTGTATGGGATAAGGTAATTATGAAACTTTGTCCAATGTACCTTGCGGCTCGTATTGTTTGTTTGCCATAATTCATGAACCCAGTAACCATAGGTAACATATTATAGATATCCGTGAATAAAATTTATGTTTCTTTCTCTTGGTTGAGATAAGTTATGAATATATAATATTCATTATTGTTTTCTCTTAATTTCTTATTTTTATTTATAGTTTCTAGTGAATAGTTTATAGTGAAACGAGTTGAAAAGAGGTTGTCAATAATAGATTACCTAGAGAAATAGGTAAAAGAAATTTCCATCCAAGATTTAATAATTGATCCATTCTCATCCTAGGTAAAGTCCATCTTGTTGTGATAGGAATGAACAGAAACAAATAAGCTTTAGCTAATGTAATAAAGATACTAATTGCTATTACAAAGACTCTAAACATTTTATTTATTCCAAAAAGTTCAGTAAGAGATATGTACGGAATAGAAAAATTCCACCCACCTAAGTAAAGAACTGTTACAAATAATGAAGAAACTAATAGATTTAGGTAAGAAGCAAGATAAAAGAACCCGTATTTTATACCTGAATATTCGGTTTGATAACCTGCTACTAATTCCTCTTCTGCTTCTGGTAAATCAAAGGGTAATCTTTCACATTCTGCTAGAGAAGACATTAGAAAAACTAGAAACCCTATGGGCTGACGCCACAGATTCCATCCCCCAAAACCATATTTGGACTGTGCCTCAATTATATCAACTGTACTTGAACTGTTAGATAATTATAGTCGATGATAACATCACTGCTCCCATCGCTATTCCAAAACCGTACATGAAACCTAAGCTTCATACGGCTCCTCTATGGCCACAAAGAAATGTAAGGTAAGGCTGGTTCAGTATTATTGCTCTCCTTGGACCTTAGGTAAATACAATGTAAAGATAAATTGGAGGTTGGAGAGTCCTCAATTCGACCAATAAAATTCTGTCTGCTATAATAAAAAAAAGCACTTCCGAATTGATCTCATCCCTTATAATGATATGAGAATTAAAATAATCAAAATTTATCTTTGTTCAGCAATAACTTAATCCTTCAATCAAATACTCGTTATATTCATAAATATAAAGAATTGGCATTAGTTAATGAATCATGATAAGAATTCCCATATGCATATGTATGAAGAAATAAATATTTTCTTATTATTCCCGTTTTATTCTTTTTTATTCTATTATCGTATTGCATTCTATTTGTCTTGTTCCTGTTCTTCTTTTTGAAAACTAAAAAAAAGGAAAGAAAATAAAGGATTAATTCGTTCTTGATAGTCATTTATTTAATAAGTGAATAGTAGCATACTCTAGATCGGAATCGTGGGGAAGTACTGCTTGATCGTTTCTACCAACTTCAAGCCCTTATTATGATTCATTTTATGCAAAGTTTTATGCAAAAATCCCTTTTTTTGATACCTTACATTATTTCCATTACTCATCCTTTGCGTACTTTGGTGTTCCTAACTGCCCACTTCTTTTTGATTGATCCCCAGTATAGTAATAAATACAGTTGACCTTTTGCATCCGCTTCAAGATATGACGACTAATAAAATAATCTCAATCTTGGGGTAAACAACTTATGTTTACTTCAAATTTCTTCTTGTACCTAGGGAATGAGATTTTTATTGTTTTACTGCAAATTGAGGAGCAGTTTTGTTTCACTCATATAACTATCTGGTTTAACTCATCGAACTAAAATGTTTAATAAAAAAGATGAAGATATTTATTCAAGACATTCAATTTCTTTATCTTCACTTACTTTATACTTTATAAAGGAAGTATAAAGTTTCTTTATTTAATATTCATATTTACATATTGAATTATATTTATATTGTATTGAAATTTAAATTCATTTCTTTTCTCTTTTCTAGAAAAGAGATAAAAAAAAAGTTCATGTTCCAACGAATCGCACGTAGAGATATTGCTAACACACATAGAGTTAATGGTATTTCATAACTAATCGATTGAGCTGCAGCTCGTAGACCGCCTGAAAAGGAATACTTATTATTTGATCCATATCCTGACATAAGAAGACCAATGGGGACAATACTTGAAAAGGCAATCCATAAAAAAACACCTATACTGAGATCAGCTAAAACAAGGTGATATCCAAAAGGAATTACTAAATAACTTAGTAGAATTGATATAAACCCTATAGAAGGTCCGACCCTAAATAAACGAATATTACCTCTAGATGGAAGAAGATCCTCCTTCAAAAGTAGTTTGGTCCCATCCGCTAAAGCTTGAAGAATTCCTAATGGTCCGGCATATTCAGGTCCAATACGTTGTTGTATTGCTGCAGATATTTTTCTTTCTAACCACACAATGACTAATACCCCCATTGTGATTCCTAAGACAAGGGTTAAAATGGGGATAAAAATCCATATGAGTCCATAGACTTCTTTTAAGGATTCTAATCTATAAAAAGAATTAATAGTTTGTACTTCTGTCGTATCAATTATCATTTCAACGATCAACTTCTCCCATAATGATATCTATACTACCTAGTATCGTCATGATATCAGCCAATTTCATTCTTTTAACTAGCTGGGGAAGAATTTGCAAATTGATGAAACCGGGTGGACGAATTTTCCATCTCCAGGGGAAAACGCTACTATCCCCTATTAAATAAATTCCTAATTCTCCTTTTGGGGCCTCTACCCTTACATAAAGTTCTTGTTTTAACAATTCAAAATTGGGTGAAAGTTTTTTAGTAATAAATCTATATTCAAAATTATTCCATTCGGAATTCTTTGTCCTATGAAAACGCCGGTTTTCTAAATTCTCATAAGGTCCTCCAGGAATTCCTTCTAGAGCCTGTTGAATGATTTTTATGGATTCTTGCATTTCACCGATTCTTACTAAATAACGAGCTAATGTATCGCCTTCTTTTTGCCATTTGACTTCCCAATCAAATTTATTGTAACACTCATAACGATCAACTTTACGAAGATCCCATTGTATTCCAGAAGCTCGTAACATTGGTCCTGATAAACCCCAATTTATTGTCTCCTCCCCACCAATAATGCCCACTCCTTCAACTCGTTCCAAAAAAATGGGATTTCGCGTAATGAGTTTTTGATACTCAACAACTTCTGTTAAAAAATAATCACAGAAATCAAAACATTTATCTATCCAGCCATAAGGTAAATCCGCAGCTACTCCTCCAATGCGGAAATAATTATGCATCATCCGCATACCTGTGGCGGCTTCGAATAGATCATATATTAATTCCCTCTCTCTTAAAATATAGAAAAAGGGAGTCTGTGCACCGATATCGGCCATAAAAGGGCCAAGCCATAACAAATGGGAGGCTATACGGCTCAGCTCCAGCATAATAACTCTAATATAACTGGCCCTTTTAGGCACTTGAACACTTTCCAATCGTTCTGGTGCATTTACTGTTATTGCTTCTGTAAACATAGTAGCTAAATAATCCCAACGTGTTACATAAGGCAAATATTGTATAATTGTTCGGTTCTCCGCTATTTTTTCCATCCCTCTGTGTAAATAGCCCAATATAGGTTCACAGTCAATAACATCTTCACCATCCAGAGTAACGATCAGCCGAAGAACACCATGCATTGATGGGTGGTGAGGACCCATATTGACTATTATGAAATTTTTTCTTGTAGCTGGTACAGTCATATTTTTTTCCTTAATTCATTATTTCATGAATTTTTTAAAATGAAAAATCTAAAAAAAAATAATAACTGAACTAATAAAAAAATAATGAAAAAATAAAAAAGAACAAGGATAATAATAAGAAAATCAAATAAGAAATTAAAATTTAATTAACGAGTTTTTGGTTCCCGAATATTTAACTGATCCATTAATTTCTTATAACGCACTTTGTTTTTATTTGACAAATAAGTCAATAATCGTTGACGTTTTCCCAGAATTCTTCGTAGACCCCTTTGCGATAAAAAATCTCTTTTGTGCAATTCTAAATGTGAAGTAAGTCTCCGTATCTTACTGGTGAAATGGAATACTTGAAATTCAACAGACCCACTATTTTCTTCTTTTTCTTCTTGTGTAATAACTGAGATGAATGAATTTTTGACCATAAATTAAGATTTATATCTTTCTTTTCTGTGAATTTTACCGATCAGGAAAAATAATAATATTTATTATGCCAGTTATTTTCATCTAGTATACATCAAAATTGGATTTCATTCATATACTACTTTGTTTTTTATTTATGTGGTTTATGTTTTGTATATTTGGATCAAATATACAAAACATATATGTATTCACGAAAGAGAACAATTTATTTTTACTTAAAAGGATTCCGCTCTTCCTAGTGAAAATATATACACTATGAAATCAGCATCATGTATTAGAATGTTACACAGTGTATATATTTCGGCTTTCATCTATCAAATATGTTACACGATATGTAGGAAATCTACTATAAATTTTTTCATTTTTCATTGGAATTGAATTCATTCTGAATTGTGAATACATATGTATTCTTGCCATACTGAAACGACTGCTGTTATTGGTATCAAACCAATAGCGATTCATACAAGCTACATCTTCTAATCGATAATTGGGCCAAAGAAACAATTTGAATTTCATGAAATTATTAATACGTTTGTCCTTATTCAAAAATTGCCCACAGTTTCTTATTTTGTTTTCATTGCAAAATCTTGGATTTCTATCCACAACATTCAAATTCCGGGAATTGAAACAAATTCGAATTCGAAATTCTCTACGACGTCTGGGAGATAGAATATTTTCAGGAACAAGTAAATCATAATGATTTTTGTCTCCACTCAAAAATATGTTGCTGCGTCCTGCAATGGATTTTTCAAACCCCCCTTTCCCAATATATCTTTTTTTTGTGTATTTTTCCTTTGTTTGGTACCTCTTATTATCGACCAATGAAATATCCATAGTTTGATATATAATATATTTTCCGTCCCTTCGTATAGATAGACAAATTGGTTCAATAATAAATATTCCCTTTCTTATCAATTCTGCAAGAACTAGGTCCTTTTGAATTAGCATTTGATCTATATTTATTTCACCTCTTTGAATCGAAGATATAGCAATTTCATTTGGATTTATCAGTCTAAGTAGGAGACAATATATCCTGATATTTTTCATTATTTTTTTATTCAAGGGATTAGCCCATCTTAGTTGAAAAAGTAAATATTTTTTCAAAAAGAAATCTAGTTCCATTTCATTCTTGCTCTTATATTGTTTTTTTTTTATACCCTTTTTCATTTCTAATCTTGCGTAATCTTCTTCAACAGCTTTTTTATTTTTTTGTTTTAGTAGATTCGATACAAGATTTCCTTGGACCTGTTGTTCATTTTCTTCCTGCTTGTAATTTCCTAATTCAAGATCTTTTTTTTTCTTAGATGATTTCTTTGGATTTACGTTAATGTTTTTACTTTTTTCATTTCTATAAAAATGAAAAAAGAGTGATTTGATTGGGATGATCCAAGGTTGAATCTTATATACATCAAAAAGTAGCACAAATTCTGGGAAGAACCAAGTTTCTAGATTGGATATAGTATCATTATTTGATGCGGTATCATATAACCTTTCTTTATTCATTCCCATGTAATCAAAAAAGAGATTGCATGGTTTGATCTCTTGATGAATTGTAGGATAAAAAAGATCTTTTTTTTCCATTTTTTTTAAATTATTAATTTCAGTCTTAGTATTTTTCTGAATCTTGATGCCAATATGTGCATTGGCCCAGATCTCAATATTATTTATAAAACAAAGATGGAGAATTCTACAATCAAAATATTTTCTATCCAAATTTGTATTCCTATCAATAAGATATCCTTTTTCTATATAATAATTACTAGGTATACTTACCAATACATAAAATGATTCAGGTTTCGATGTATTGAAATGATATGGAATTTCTTGGTCCCCGTTTATTTCTAATGTTGATCCAGAAATGTATAAATTAGGAAGGCTTATGTATTTATATGATAAAAGATCATATCTGTAATGTTTTTTCCATTTGTCTTTTTGACTCATAAATGAATTCGCTGCATAGTCCTTTTTTTTCATGGAATCAATGAATTGGTATTTTTTATATAAATCCGATTGGATTGATTCCTTGTTTTTAATCATACGACGTTGATTTATTCTATTTCGCCATTCTTTAGGTACTAATCGAGAACTTTTTTTTTGAGATAAATCGTATTGATAATGACCTTTTAACCAATTTTTCCATTCGTTCATTACATATGTATGAATTTTTTTATGTCTTGATTTGGAATTAAAGATTCCGTGTATCATACAATAGTCTTTGAAATTATCCTTAAAAAAAGGGGAGTTCCCTTGATATTGAAGCACAGGTCCCAATGGATACTTATTAAGTAATTGGTTTTGTGATATTTTGTAAAATACATATGCTTGGGACAGAGAAGATAAGTTCCAATAAGTATTGGAATTTTGATTACTATTCTCAGTATTATCAGTATTTGAAAACAATTTTTTTAGAGTCAAAACAAAATTCATTGTATTTTTATTTTTTTCATCAATTCCTTCTTGTTCTTTATTTATTTCATTGTTGTAAATGGATTTATTAAAGATCTTTTTTTTTGATTCAAAGAAAATTTGTGCATTGATCTTAGAAATGGTAATGGTACATAGCAAAATATCTATGTATATTTTTTCAATGAATGATTTGATAAAGTAGTGTGATTTACGCATTAATCGGATATTTTTCCTTTTTAATATTTTCCAAATATGTTTCTGCGATCCCGATCTTTTATTATCATAAATTAGAACTCTTTCTTTTTTTTTCTTGTCTTTTGCAGTTCGTTCAATTTGATTCCTTATTTTGATTGTCTTATCAGAAAGATCTTTCATTCTTCTTTCTATTAGTGAATAATTTAACCAATTCATCGTTCGAATTAGAACGGACGATTCGCGAAGAATCTTATTATTTCTTTTTAAATCTTTTTTGTTTTCGTTCGGTTCATATACTTTTTCTTTCCTCAATTCAAATAAGAAAATTGTATTTGCTTTCTCCAGTTTTTTCATTATTAGCTTGATAACTCGAACTATTCTGATGACCCCTTTTGTTTTTTCTTTTCTAACTTTTAGAAAGGATTTTATTTTTTTATTGAAAAATTTTATAACTTGTAAAAATTTATTTTTCACCTTTTTTTTTATTTTTTGGAGTTCTTTATAAATAGGTTCAAAAAAAAAAGGTCGTTTTCGGGGAGAACCAAAGGGAAGTTCCGTTTCCATTCCCCAGACTGTTAAAAAACAAAAATTTGTTTTTTTCTCTTTTTTTTTCATTAGATCTCTATGATTAGATCGTGCCTTAGATTTTCTCCAAGGTTTTAGACAGAAAGGATATAGAATCTTTATCTGAATACCGTCTATTAACCAATCTTGGGGAAATTCTGTTTCTGATAATTGAACACCATTATAGGTGCATTTAATATGCATTTCTCTATCCCATTCCTTAAAATCCTCGTCCCACTCGGTAGATTGAAAGAATAACATACGGAAAAGATTTTTGGCTATTATTAATGAAGGTAATATAATGTATTTTCTAAGAAAAGATTGGGTTACTAACATCAAACCTCTTATTACTTGAGTAAATAGAAAGGTATCCCAAGCTTCTGATATTTCTATCTGTTCATTTTTATATTTTTTTTCTTTTGTATCTTTATTTTCAAAATAGGAAATTTTGAATTCTGATTCTTGTTCTCTGCCCATCCAATTTTGAAAAATGAGATTCTTCATTTCGTTGATATCAAAAGACGAAAAAAAAGATGTTTTGCCTAGACGATCCAAAAAAAGCGGGGAATGTACATTTACTTGAAAGAGGTTCCAAATAACTGTTTTACGTCTTTGAGCGCGCATGGATCCTTTGATTAGATTGCGACGAAAATCCGATTGTTGTGAGTAACGTATCAAAGCCACCTCTTCCTCTTCCGTTTGATCATCATTTTTATCATTGTTACTAGTATTCTGAATACTAGAAATAGAATTGGTATTCTGATCATTATCGTTATAAATTACCACACGTTTGGCTCTTCTTGAATGAATCTCATGATCTTCTTCCTCCAATTCTTCGTTATTTTCTTCTTCCTCTTCTTCCAAATTCTCAGTTAATTTGTATGACCATCGAGAAACCTTTTTACTGACTTCTTCTATTCTAATTCCAATAGATTGATTTTTCATTGTTTTTTTATCTTTTGTATGTGTTGTAATTACATCAAATACAAATTGCAAATATTTTGCTTGACTTTCTGAATCAATTCCTTTTTCTTCTGTAGAATTCAAAAATGATTGACGGTGGAGTTCTATGGGATCATTAAGAATTAGATCATGAATCTTATTTATAAAAAAAAATTCTACTAAATCTTCTGTATCTGTATAAGTATTCATGATTGCACGTGAATCTAATTTTTTTCTCGTTCGTCTATATGGTCCGTTGAAAAAAGGATCATATGCTTTTGGCAAGCATTTTTTTCTTTTTTCATCATCGCATAATATGGTTCTTTTTTCAAGCATATCCAGACTAGGGGATCCCTCATTTTTTTCTAGAATTTGGATTCGGCTTCTCAATTCATTGTTCAAATTGCACTTTTTTTTTTCATTAGTATAAATCCAAGAATTATAAAGATCTTCGTCATATAGTTTTTCTATTATGTACAAAGAAATTATTCGTTCTAGCATTTCCGAAAAAGTTGATAAACTGGGCGGGTATGTAAAGGATATTATTTGTTTCCCATCACTTGTACATGTAAAAAAAAAAAATTGTGACATTTCATTGCGTAAGGCATTTTCTAATTTATCATTTTTTATATATCGTAATGGACGATTCCATCGTTGATAATCGAAAAAAAAAGTGACAAAAGTTTTTTCAACCTTTTCAACCCACAAATTCATTCTTTTCTTTTTCTCTTCTTTCAGTCTTCCCAATTCCCAATTCTCTTGATGGGTCTCCAGATCAGAATCTTCGTAAACCGGGCTATCTTGATAGCGTGCCTCTTTAA